TAGCTACTGTTCTTGAAAAATGACCGGGTTTGGCCCATTCCTCGAAAGAAGTTTTTATTGGATCCCTATCTACCAAAATTTTTACTTCTGGTTCCGGCGAACGAATAATCATTGAGTCCTCCTCTTTCCGGACAACACATACAAAGAGACCCGCCAACATCAAAAAGAATTAGTGAACTTATGAGAGATGTTTCTATTTAGTTTCTTTCTCTTCGATCTCCCACCTATCTATTTTCTTTAGTTATTCACTAGAACAATTATGATCTGGAAGTCAATCCGGGGCAAGTGTTCGGATCTATTATGACATAGGAGTTAGGCGCTCAACGGACCTTTTTAATATCTTATAAAACCTTTTCTGGACTTTGAATTGAAGTGAAACAATTTTTTTTTTTGCAAACTAGTGTATTCATATCTCAATTAGAAGTTCCTATCTCAATTCGAAGTTCCTAGATGGAACGACTTTCATTTTATGTCAGAAGATAGGAATATGTACTCTATTTCAAATCACATGAACAGTCGTTAGCATTACTAGGAGACATGTCGGTATTTATATTTCATTTTTCATTTAGTGATTCGAAGGTCTCTTTTATTAGTTTGAATATAAAAAAAATATAGAATTCTCTACTGTATTCCCGTTTATACCGACGAAATACCAAACGAAATAGAACGATCTTAATCTTAGAAGGGATATAATGAAATTCTTTGATTGGTTGTTCCTAAAGAAATGATCCGTTTTCTATGGGATAGGGATAAGAAACAATTAATTATTAATTATAACATTATAACAAATAAAAAAATAACAAATAAAATAGAAATGAAAAAAATTCTAAATCGAATAATAATATTCCAAAAAAGAAAAAAGAAATAGAATATTACAATAAAAAATCGAATAAAATAAACAGAATGTTCTTATTCGAAACGCCCTGTGATCTTCAACCAATTCTGCGCTTCAATATAATTACCAGGCGTAAGAGCTATAGCTTGTTTCCAATACTTAGCGGCTTGATCGAACCAAGCCTCCGCAATTTCAGAATCTCCCTGTCGAATGGCCTGTTCTCCGCGGTCGGAATAGGTGAGTAAACTCCTTCCCTTAGAACCGTACTTGAGAGTTTCCTGCCTCATACGGCTCACCAGTCAATTCTTTTGGTGTCCCATTTTTATTAATGGACCATAGACCATATCTAATTGAATGATATTTCTTATAGAATAGATTTGATCTATTCCATTTTTTTTTGCGAGTTAACCAAAAGAAAAGGGGTGTTAAATTCCATGAGTTTCAAACTTGAATTTTTATTAATACAAAATGGAATCCGTTTTCTAGTTTTATCTTTTCTCCTACCTTCCGAAGAAAAAAGCATCAGCATTTTCACTCTCATTCGAATTCGAATTTTCTAAAAGGTAACTATCTCGGTTTCATATATTATATACTTTCCATATATGATATAGAAATCTATAGAATCTTTGAAAAAGACTTTTTTTTCTTCATAAGAAAGAAAAGACTTACTATCTTTGGGATCTGATACTACACCGCTGCTCCAAATTTTAGGGGATCAACTCTATTACATAAGTGGATTCCTAACTTTGTATATCATAATACTTTTCTGTTATATTATAATTATAAGCAGTTCTTATTGTATCGGCCAAAAACCTCTATAATTGATCTTTACGGCGCTTCCTCTATCAATTAGATCCTTTATCCATAGAATAAAGTATCTAGGCATATCTCTTTCTTCATATTTCGACTTCTATGAAGTTTCTTTCTTTACTACAGCTGAGAAAAATCGTTGTTTTGGACAATCAAATATCTATGTAGAAAGCCTTTTTTTTATAGTTATAGTATTTCTTAGCGGATTTGCTCTTTCTTTTTTTTTTCTTTCTATAGTGGAGATAGTCGCACGTAATGACAGATCACGGCCATATTATTAAAAGCTTGTGGTAAGAACGGGTTTCGTTCTAGTGCCCGAAAATAATATTCCAAAGCTTTCGTATGTTCTCCGTTACTTGTGTGGATAAGTCCTATGTTATAAAGTATATAACTTCGATCATAGGGATCAATTTCTAATCGCATAGCTTCATAATAATTCTCTAAAGCTTCCGCATAATTTCCTTCGGATTGAGCCGACATCCGTTACGGTCGTCATTCAGTTCGAAGAATCTCCGCTCCAGAACCGTACGTGAGATTTTCATCTCATACGGCTCCTCCTTTACTTATGTGCATAATGAAAAAAATACATAGAATCAAAAAAGATTGCAATATTCTCATTATCAACTGAGCCGGGCTAGTGTTTTTACACGAAATCTCTAGCCAACCTTCCTGTAAAAGGTTTTTTCTTAACATCAAGTATGCTGTATCCTAGATAATAAAATGGTAACTCCAACAATTTCTTTGTCCTCAACGTCGCTTAATTTCCAGGAATTAGGCACTTCAACAGTCTTCGATGGTTATACGGATATCCAAAATACGAACGAGATGGATGTTTGTTTGTCCCAACCATTCTTGTTAGTCCCGATCCTGATAAGAAAGAGGATAATTTTTAACAAAGTTTTCGTGTTGTTGATTCGTAGGCGTAGTGCTTCTTCCATCATGCCACCTATTGGTACTAGTGGAGTAGGGTTGACCTAAGCCATAGTTATAGGTAGAACCTTTTGCTTAATACTAAAAATCGAAAATTGAAGCATATGAGGCTGCATTAATCGGGGATACACGACAGAAGGAATTAATTGTTTTCAACTTCACCTTCAGCAAACGTAGATTTTTTTTTTCAATTTTTTTTTCTATCCGAAGAATGTGCCTTGCTCTTATCTTAACTTAAGACTCAGAGCGATAAAAAAAAAAAGATAATCAAATCGCACCATCTCTGTAATAGGTGAATGCCTCTTTTTCTCCCGAAGTTGTCGGAATTATTTGTAATAAGAGATTGGCTACAATTGAAAAGGTCTTATCAATAAAATTTCCATTTATCCGAGATCTAGGCATAGGTGTATAAATGAATTCTCTAATTAAATTACCTCTCGTGAGAAAATAATCCCACAAACAAAGGAAAATTGTACAGGAAAGTACGAAATAACGTAAAAACAGACGCATTAAAATTATCTTTATCCCCCAACCTCGAAGGAAGTTTTTTGTGATAAAAAGTTTTTCTATTTAGAAGTGATTGTATGTGCCTATCAAAAAATAACTCATAACTCGGTTTCTGGGCCATAATCATTATGTAGGAGAGATGGCCGAGTGGTTCAAGGCGTAGCATTGGAACTGCTATGTAGGCTTTTGTTTACCGAGGGTTCGAATCCCTCTCTTTCCGCAGCACCCTTATTTATTTAACCTAATTCATTTAAGCTAATTCACTACTGTTACTGACTACAATGTATCAAATAACACAAATAACAACGGATACCATTATTCCAACTTTCTTTGATATGAATTCTCCACTCTATTCTTAATTTGAATTATTGTTATACAGAAAATACTAGAAAGAATTGCCGAGGAATACAAATTTTCCGAAATTTGGTTATTTTAGTTATTAAGTCTGACGAGAATAATATTCTACAACCAGCAATTCGTTTATTTTCAAACCAATCCATTTACTATCTATTATTTGATTAACTAATCCTTTATATTGGAAGGGGTGAAGAGTCAAATGTTTTGGCAATTCCTCACGGGGGGGTGAATCAAGAAAATTTTGAATCAGAGTTTTAGACTTTTGTTCATCCCTGGCTTTAATAATATCTTGGGGTTTGCAGCGATAACTTGGTATATCTACTATACGACCATTAACTAAAACATGTCTATGGTTAACGAATTGGCGGGCTTGAGGAATAGTCGAAGCCATACCCAATCGAAAAAGTATGTTATCCAACCGCATTTCAAGTAATTGTAGTAAAACCCGACCGGTTGACCCTTTCGCTTTTCTGGCGATACGAACGTATTTAAGCATTTGTCGTTCTGTAAGACCATAATGAAAACGCAATTTTTGTTTTTCTTCTAAACGAATACGATATTGAGATTTTTTACCGGAGCGTGCTTGTTTTCTAAGATCGCTTCCGGCTCTAGGCCTTTTAGTAGTTAGTCCAGGTAAAGACCCCAGACGCCGTATTTTTTTGAAACGAGGCCCTCTGTAACGTGACATAAAGACTCCTTGTTTAATTTCATAAACCTAAATTAAAACTAAACTTAAAGTATTGTACTACAAAGAAAGAATAATTAGATGAATTCTATCAATATCGTAACCTTATTTGATTTTATATATTGTTTTTCTATTTATTTTTTTAAAATTTTATAATATTTTATAAAATATTTTATAATATTTTTATTTTTTTATATTTTATATTCTATTTATATATATTTTTTATTTTCTATAAATTATTATATAATATATAAATATACTATAATATATAAATATACTATTATATATAAATATACTATTATATACAATTAATAGAATAATATAGATTAAATAATATATATTAATAGAATAATAATAATATAGAAATATTAAATAATATATATTAAGAATATAAATATAGAAAAAATATAGAAATATATAGAAAATGGAAATAGAAATAAAAAACAAATAGAAATGAAATAAAAAAGTTATTTTCTTGAATTTGGTTTATAGAGATCGGAACTACTCCAATTTTGATTCCAAATAGGAAGGTCCTACGACATAATAGGGCGGTGACTCTTGGAAAAAGAAAAGGGAAAAAGCCTTTTCTTTTCGATATTCTTTGATTTCAAAATTCAAAAAGAGATTATGAATTATGTAAAAAATCTAAATAGGGAAAGAGAAGCCGGCTATCGGAATCGAACCGATGACCATCGCATTACAAATGCGATGCTCTAACCTCTGAGCTAAGCGGGCTCACATAACATAAATTGTGCATGCAGAGGAATTCAATAAAATACTTCTAATACTAATAATTTAATAATATAATACTATTTTATCTATTTTATATTATTTATATATATAATTATAAATTATTTTATATATATAATTCTAATAATTAGAATAATTTTTTAATAATTATAATATTTATAATTTTATTTTTTATTTTTTTATTTATATTTTATTATTTAATTTATATTTTATTATTTATTAGATTAGATTTTTTTATTAGATTTATTAGAAAATATTAGAAAATTAAATATTAATTATAAATATTAATTATAAAAATAATTATAAAAAAATAAGAAATTTCCACTTTATGTTCAATCGGTCGCTCTAAGGAAAAAAGATCAGAATCAAAATGAAAGAAAGAGAAAGGTCCAATACAGATCATAATGAAACATTCCCTTCAGTTCGAAAGGTGAAAACTAATACGAAAAAACAAAAAGAATCGACCGTTCGAGTATTTCAAATTGTATGATAAAAACGATATAAGGGGGTCAATTTTATATGTGGTATACCATCTATATTGAATTGCGAATACAGAAATGGTAGAATTATTTTGGATTAGATTATTTTGGATTAGAACAAATGTGGGTATCCGATACAAATGAAAGAAACTATAAAACAAATGAATCAAAAGGAAACATTTTTCGTTATAGGAATTGGTATCTAATAAATTCAACAGTTCCGGCATAATTTTCATAAAAAAATGAAAAAAAAACATGAGATTCTAATCTCAAAGAAAAAAAGGGGGGTATGGCGAAATTGGTAGACGCTACGGACTTAATTGGATTGAGCCTTGGTATGGAAAAACCTACCAAGTGAAAACTTTCAAATTCAGAGAAACCCTGGAATTAACAATGGGCAATCCTGAGCCAAATCCTGTTTTCCGAAAACAAAGAAGAGTTCAGAAAGGGAAAATAAAAAAATCAAAGGATAGGTGCAGAGACTCAATGGAAGATGTTCTAACAAATGGAGTTAACGACATCTCGTTTCGTTAGTATTAGGAAAAGAATCCTTCTATAGAAACTCCAGAAAAGAAAGGATCAAGGATAAATCCATCTTTCTATATATACGTACTGAAATATTATCTCAAATGATTAATAACAACCCCGAATTTCTATTTTTTTTTATCTACATTTATTATTTATCTTATCTACTTTACATTTCTATACACTAATAAAATTGTTTATTTTTTTTTTAATATATATATATGACAAATAAAATATGTGAATCGATTCAACATTGAAGAAAGAAATATTAATTGATCAAATCGTTGATTCCATCCTAGTCTGATAGATCTTTAATGATTAATCGGACGAGAATAAAGATAGAGTCCCGCTCCACATGTCAATACTGACAACAATGAAATTTATAGTAATAGGAAAATCCGTCGACTTTAGAAATCGTGAGGGTTCAAGTCCCTCTATCCCCAAAAGGCTCCTTTAATTCACTAATTTTTTATCCTATATCCTTTATTATTTATATCCTTTATTATTTAGCGGTTCCAAACTCCTTATGTTTCTTATTCATTATATTCTTTCACAAACCGATCTGAGCGGAATTTTTTTCTTACTTGTTCTTATCATATTCTTATCACAAGTCTTGGAATATGTGGAATATGGAATGTAATTAATATGATATTCGTAAAATTTTTTTATCCTTTGGTAAACATACAAATGAACATCTTATCAATGAGCACTGAATCCTCATTGGAATGATTAAAAATACATAACTCGTACTGAATATGAAACTTACAAAGTCTTGTTTTTGAAGATCCAAGAAATTTCAGGGCATGGATAATCCTTTGTAATAATAGGAATAGTAATATTTTTTTGCGTCTTTTTACTTTTTAAGTTGACATACATTCAAGTAATCTCTTAAAATGAAGATGATGCGTCAAGAATGGTCGGGATAGCTCAGCTGGTAGAGCAGAGGACTGAAAATCCTTGTGTCACCAGTTCAAATCTGGTTCCTGGCACATGATCAATTTGTATAAGTATATATTAATTCATTAAAATGAATATGAGTCAACATACATATTCATTAGTAGTCTAGATGATCATACATTTTTATGGAGATATACTCTTTTTCTAGATGAGTAAAGAATATACGTATGCCCTATGTCTATTGTATATAAATGTATATTCTATAAAGTATGTAAAAATAAAGTATGTAAAAAAATGGATTCTTCCATTTTTTCTTTATTTTACCGTGCGCTCCCCAAAAGAATGTTAATACTTCATGCATATTCAAAAGGTCAAATTAGCTGTCTAGTTTAGGGAAAGTTGAGGAATAGTCCAAATTCCTCTCAGATAGATTATTTTATTACAACTAGAATCTTTTTTTTTTCGTTCATATTTTGTTCATTTCTTTCTGTGTTACTTTTTAAGGGGCATATCAAGGGATATTGCTGTGGCGCGGTACATAGTTCATGATGCAGAACTTTTTTAGTTCATCCTATTGTCTCGTCTCAGCCGCAATAAGTATCTTACAATTTTTAGAATATCAATGAGTCCCTACAGCTTTTATTATTATTATTTGTATATTTTTTGATTTTTTTATTTTTATTTAGCCCATCCATAAAAATGAATATAAATGAGACCTCGATTAT